TTCCATTTTTTGGTTAGAAAACGAGCTTCTGGCAAGACAGCGGGGGGAACATCTATTATTTCATAACCTGCATTGACTGACTGAGAGTTAGATGCCTTTAAAGTAGGTTTAACTTTAATTACTACTCCGAACTCATTGCGCTTAGGAAGGACAGCTTGCATTTCCTATGCGTACTTAATAAAAGAATTAACCATGCTTAATGCCAAACCTGAGACTGAGAGTTCGATCCCTTATTCTCAGCTTGCCCCTTCTTCTACGCAAACACCTTAATAGCTCCTTCTATAACTATTATATCTAACAGCAGATTCGGTTGTGTAAACTCCCCCAGGACGAAGGGAAGGCTTTCATTCACCTTGCGTACTGTGAGAGCTAACTAGTTACTTTCTTACCTTGCTTACCTTTTGGACTATAGGAGCTATCGAATTGACTTAGTGAATCTTCCCGCCTACTCCTGCCCTTACTAATGGGAAATCAGTTACTTGCTTGACTAATTCTTTCGAAAATGTCACTCTATTGGTCCTATCTAATGTCATGTCAAACCTGAAAACAGAACATCGCATTCCTCCTAACTCCCAACAGCTTCTCAAGCAGGGGATTTGTCGAAAACAACCTATCTGTCCACTTGCTTGAAGCTCTCACCCTATTCTTGCGCAAACCAAGTTCACTGCCTGAATTTAGGAGTGAAATAACCCGCTATGAGTAGATGGGACTCTGACTTAAGCTGGAGTAGTGGTGATTTGAGCTTTCGATGGGTTAATCCCGGTTTCCATCTTTGAACTTTGAGGTAATGACCAGCAATCGCCCATGGCCCAATTTTTAAAGCGAGCTCAGCTGCCCCAACGTTTTCCATTCTGAGAAAGTAGAATCCTGATCCTAAATCAATTAGGTCAAGTTCTCCCTGCGGTTTCCACCAACTTGAAATGAGTATCTCCATAGCATTTGAACCTATTTACTTCACCAGAAGTTTTTTAATGAGAGAACTCCTCCATGGTCTCTCGATAAATTCCTTTCATTTATGATCCCCTTGATTCAGTATGGGTGCTCGTTATCTGGGCGCAGGAGTTCGATCTTATCAAGATTAAACAAAGTAGCCTTGTTGAACCATATTGGTTCTTTCTTTTTATCCTGCTTCTTTGAGGAGCTCCCCACCACTCTCTGTAGGTAGCTTCTAACATCTCTTTCTCTGGTAAATCCATTTCTTTTTATTAACTCCTTATCATGATTGTTTTGTCCTTGTTCTTGGCTTTCCTGGCTTATCTCTATGCCTTCCATCAGATTCTCTTCAGAGCTCATCTCTCTCCTCTCTCTCGATATGGTGTATTTTTGTCCTTCTGGTTTGCACTCAAATACCTTGTGTACTTTTCCTAGCACTTGTTGACTTAAGCTTTTCAAACTCGGATATACACTCTTACTACTACTATGATGACACCTATGCTACCTAATGAACCATACTCCTCACCCGGCTCACTTCTGTTCTTTGTCTAAGTCTCCTACTAGTTACTAGTGGGCGCCCTAAATGAATCAATCCTCGTGGTTGAGCCCCGCCCCCTTTAGGGTACCGTAGGCCCTCTAATTGACTTTGCCTTTTCTTGAGTTAGTTTCCCCGCTCACCCTAAGGAATTCTCTTTCTTTCTTTTTTTTTTCTTCAAAAAATACATAAATAGGAGATAGAGAATGGAAGAGACAGAGGTGGGACAGAGACTACAACAAGTTCGGCTTGCTAGCTTAAAGAGGCCGGGGAGCTAACCGTAGCAGTCTAAGGCCGAGATAAATCGATTAAAGAAGAAATTCACTTATCAACTATAGGGAATCCGCCTTTCTTTTCGCCTCAACGCGAGCAAGATTAGATTCGTTAGAGTCGCTAGCTCTTCTTTCTCTTTTCACGAATCCTGTGAACGAATCCTAGTTAGTTAGCTTGGCACTAGGAGTTGTCTAATCAAAAGGCATAAGCGCAGCAGTTAGCTCTACTCGAAAGGTAGTTCCGTTCTCCTCGGATGAGAATCGGTAGCTGTTAGAATAGTAGTAGCGGTGTGACTGTGACTTTTTTCTTGAAAAGACTGCTTGAAATTGAAAGAGATTGTATTGTCTCATCAGGGTTTCCATCCGAACTAGCTCTTACAGCAAAGAGCAATAGCTACCTTTACAGCTCGCTCTCTCCATCCACAAGGAAGGTCTCTCTCGCTAGCCAAAAAGTCTTATTCCACTCGCTTTTTCTCTTTCTACCGGAATTGCTGCTTGAAAGAATTAGCCCAAAGAGGAACTTCCTTTTTCGAAGAGGCCAGGACAGATGGCTCTTCCACGGGGGATGAAGAATCTGGTTTATCCGCTATCGCTATCACAAACTTGATGAAGCTTTCTTCTTGTTTTCATTTCAATAGAGTGGCAAGAGCTCCTAACCCAGGGGCAGTCATCCAATGCTTACTTTTAGACATAGCACTGGTTAGCTCATCTGCTAGCTTGCCTTCTTCTTCTTATAGCGCCCCTTGAATATATCTTTTTCTAAAAGTAGAAGGCAAGGATAAACCAGACCTAGTTCCCCTTCCTTCTATAAGGCTAGTCTAGGCTAGTAAAGTCTAGGATAGGAAAGTCAGTCAGGCTAGTGACCTTCAATTGGATAGTTCAATTCTAAGGTAAGCTTTCTTAGCCGACAAGCTAGCCTTCTCTCATTTACCATTTACAAGCCTAAGGGGAAGATCGGTACATCGATTCATCGGCCAAAGAAGGGGCCTGCCTCTTGAAGGAAGGAGTCGAGCAAAGGTCTACTCTATCTTCAAACTCGCCTTTGAAAGAGCGGAAGCCTGATTCTTTGAGTTGTAGAACGAGACTTTCTCTGCTTAACGAAGGCACTGAGCATAATGAGACTTGATCCTTACGAGCGAAGGCTACTTCAATAGATTCATAAAACTGAGCAGAACAGTTAGTTTTAGTACAATTGTTATCCCATCAATGACCATAGTCCGAAGCAGAACTGGAAGCTGATCTGCGAGTGAATGAATTGGAAGGAAAGTAAGAGTGGGGGCTTCTATAACCCACCACGGTTAGGGCTGGAGTTGTCACCTCCGGGCAAGAATAGGAGGTCCTACACTCGCTCACAACCGCTTATTTAGTTGATATTGTTGGTTACGGCCTGCGGACCTCGATCAAAAGAGGAAAGACAATGCCCATCATACCATTCGGGGATGTAAGTAAGGCCATTCTTCAATGCCAGTGGTGTGAGGCAGTGAGCTCGGGAAGTTCACTCTTTTAGTTGCTGTTCCGGGGAAGGAGGGGGTTTTTCTAGAACCGATTCGACAACAGAGGCTGACACCGATGAGGCGGAATCGTCCGCTTCAAAAGAAGCAATAGATAGCCTTTCAGCTAGCAATGAAGCAGCGAACAAAAGGATTGACTTGGAATCCGCCTATACAGGTCGTCTAGAAGAAAAGGATAAGTGATAAATAGCTAGAGCAAACAAACGCATACGCATAAGAATTAGGTGAAGCTAGGTTCATAAGGTTTATAACCAGAAGCAGATGAAGCATATGCTAATGGAGAATAAATCGACACAGATTAAACAGAGGCTCTTGATCCTGGGAAGGACGTTTTTTATTTTGATTGAAAATATGACGTAGTAGAAAGAAACACTGTGCTAACGCACAGGGCTATATAAGGGCATAACCAATATAGCACCGAAGCGAACAAGAAAAAGAAAGCACAGCTCGAAGGAACAGCGCGAAGAGAAGATTCCACTCCATGGACAGAGGGTGGGGTCAGAAGAGGTCATGGTCTTTGGCGCGCACGGCCAAGGAAGCATCGTTTTTGAAGCAAGATAGGCAAGGGAATAGTTCCTTCCATAGCATATAAAGATAAGTTCCATACGATCTAATAAGATTCTATATTCTTTCTTCATAACTTAAGCATAGAGTTATAGGGTGGAGGGCGAAAGTCATTTTTAAATATATCAACTCCCAGCTAAAAAGATGACTGGTCGATCACTCTTAATCCTTTCGTGGAATGAAGCAAGAGCGCGCTACTAAACAAAGATTTCAAATATACCGCGAAGGTTACAGTCATTCACGGCTGAATTTATCGTGCTATGGAGCCGCCTCCTATGGTTGGTGAGTGTAATAGCTTCCGAACGCATGCATGATTGAATTGACTAGATATCGAGCTTTCCCAATAGGGAGGGAAAGAAGCCATGTCTAGGAACTTTTTCCGCTCGACCTACAGCGGGAAGAACAGCCAAGCCAGGGTAAGAAAAAACCTTTCTAATCTTAAGATCTTAAGGACACGCCGGGCGAATGGAATGCATTATTTAATTCCAAGGTTTACTGCATTACCGGACCCGGATTCACTTTCATTTTTTTGAATGCCCCAAGAGAGGGAAAAAGTTGAACAATATACCAAACAGGAATAAGGGCGAGAAAGAGATTTAATTAAAAGAGGAGTAAGGCAAGGAAAGCTAGTCCGGCAACTGCTGGCTGTCGACGAGGAGGATTCACCTAGTGATGCCAGATTCGCAAAGATTAATAAAGGACCTCCCCCTTTAATTTAATAAGTAATCCCCCCTTCTGAGAATGATTTGATTCCTCCTTAACATAGAATAACCGCGTTCCATATGGATGGATGAAGTAAACCCTCGTCCCTCCAACTCAATCAATATCAACAACATGTCGTGACGCTTTGGTTAGGCCTACTACTATAGGCTACTTCTAGCTTCTATAGTGGCCCTTCCACTTCCACTTTGGTGTAGTTTTTGTTTGTATTGTACTAAATTGAACATAAGCTTTCACTTCAAAAGGCGCTACTTAAAGACGAAAGGCGAACCCGGCGAGCAGCCCAACAGCAAAGCGTACTCTTTTCTAGTCGCGACCACGTACCCTTTAATAGTATTTCGTTCACTTATTTACTTATAGAGTCGTTTTACTACTTAAGTAGGGCGAACAGTGGTGATCCCACCTTCCCTCCGGGTGTAAAATCGCAGCCTATCCTAAGAACTACTTTGAGTGCCCCGAAACAACAATCAGCCCGCTTTAGGGCGAAATCCTTTTCCCTTAGATTCTTCGATCGGACCGGACTTTCTCGATCTGAATGATGCTTAAAAGCGTTTTTGTCTTAGTTTCGAAGTCTGATTTCTTTCCGTTGTTGGGTATGAGCACCTGGTCTTAATTGTGAACGAGAAATATATGTCCCCTAGCTCTGGGGAGACCATGAGGGAAAGAAATTGCTTTTCATTAGTATCCAGTAAACTATACTTTCTTAAGTAGAGGTTGGTCGAGTCACTATGTACCTCTGATAGAGCCATTGAGAAGCGGAGAAAGGAATAAAGTAGGTGGTGGGCTGGGCCCTAGCGATCTCTAAACCCACGAATGAAAGCTCAAGAGGTGGAAGGCATTCCTTCGATCGCGGGTACGATCTCTAATGGGAAAGCTCCCACGCCGTGTATAAAAAGAGGAAAGGGTGCTTCCAAAATCATCCATTTCAACCATTAACGGAACCAAGTCGCTGCCTAGACCCACCGAATGGGTCCACTCCGAGTCTAGTCTCAGTTCATTCCTCCTTTCCAGTGGGAGAAGCATCCGAACAAGCAGTGGGTGCAGAGGCGAACTCTCCATCATTTGGATTCGATCCATCAGTGACAAGAGAAGGCGGAATGACACCATCCGACTTTGACTACCCCAGTTCTCTGTTCCCGTGCCAAGATTTTATATCCCACCTGACACCGGGATCCGAAATAGAATTCATTTAAGACCTGGCAAAGGGATTTAACTAAATCAGATCTGTACGTCGAAGACATTATACCCATTAGACCGCTGGGACCACTTTATGAATGCTCGTTTTAAAGAAGCCACCAACCAGCAAATGCTGGCTCTGATTAATAGTTCTACTTTCCTCTGACCTCAGATCGAAGAACCGTAAGTGAAGTGCTAATACTAGGCTCCGAGAGTTTAGCCTTCCTCTGGCAGTCTTTCATCCGATTCTTCAACGGAAAGATTTAGCGACAGCGGTATTAATACAATAGATAGAAAGACTCATTTGCCAGTCAAACTCTGACAGGCTGACTCTCTTAGGTATGGGCTCCCCTGATAGTTAGTTCTGAGGAAGGCCTTCAAGTCGAGCTTCTAAGTTTCCCCCTTAAAGAAAGTCCAGATCGGTTGGTGCTGTCTTCCTGCTATAATTCTTCTTATCTGATAGATAGAACACGGATGGGTACAGCCTTCTAAGCTACAAAATAAAGAATGTCGTATACAAACTCAAGTCAACTCCCCTGGTTTTAATTCTTCCCTGGCCCCACTATTCCCTTTCTCTATTTTAGAACGGAGAGCGGGCAAGGCCTCCAAGCTTTGAAGCCGAGCTATTCGACCTTCTTTAACACGATCCTGTAAAACACTCTTATTGAGGCTAGGCTTAAGGCCGACTACTTATTATTATTCGAGAGCGGGGGAACTTCGAGGGAAGCTGTCTTCTCCGGGAAAACTCAAGAAAGGAAAGAAAGACCCGTAAGCTGCTTCTTTGCTCACTGCGATTGCGCTGTATTATTATATTACTCAAAAGCTCAGGGGAAATTATTCCCCGGCTCTTTTGAATGTGAATAGTGAGTTAAATCCCTTAGTATAAAAGCGCGAGTTTTAATCCTCCTCTAAAGAGGAGTGAGGTGTCCCACGGGCGTAATAACAGTTTTTTTTCTAGGCTCTTGAAAAGGAAAGGAACCAGTTACTTCCACCTTGGAAGTCTCCTAAAGAAAGGGAAGTCCCTCATGGAGAAGCTTTTGAGCTCGGGTTCCTCATAACAAACTTGGTCGAAAACCCAAGTATTGATGCCAATGTTGGCCCGTAAACCCTTTCTCAATGAATGGAGAGAACGTTCGCAAATCACCTTCGTTTGTACCGGAACTTCGTGAACTAAATGTTGGCAAAGCCAATTATTCCATCTTCGGGCATTCGTGCCAGTATTTACGAACTCTAGGGAAAGCGAAATAAAAGAAAGAAAGAACCTATTCTCCTGTCGATTGATAAGGATAAAGCGGGCTCTTCAGCTACATCAAGTACCACATCATCCGATTCAATAGTAGCATTTTTACCGCTGACTTTTCACTTGTTGAGCATAGCATAAAGCGAAGAGGAACCGGGAATCATTAGCTGAATGAAAAGCGCTTGCTATCAAAGCAGCAAAGTAAAATCATCAATCTTTTCTTTTAGTGAGGAATCCAACTAATCGCTAGAACCACAGCTCAGTACGGGGCATCTCATTTCTTAACCAACCCGCCCGCATAGAAAGTGAGTTCCTTTCTCTGTACCAAGGCAGATCATTTCTACAGTTCCCACACAGAGTATAACCTGAAAGAGAATGTCTTCACCCATAACTTAAGTTAAGCCCGGGAAATCAATCTAATTTATCTTTTTCTCTTTACCCCGAAAAGGTAGTCTCATTCATATCTTAACCGATAGAATAGAAGGACGGGCTTCTAACTCAGATGTAATGTACTGCTGGTTTGACCTTTTATAGGGCAATATCCGTAGG